TAAATTAAAATATGTATAATCTATAGATTTATACATTAGAATTATAAGATATTTTATTATTATATATTGGATTATTAAAATATATATATATTAAAATGAAAGTAAATTTGAGTAAGTAACTAGGAATTCAATATTTCGAAATGAATTCGACATTAAAAGAAAATAATGGTTTTTTATGGCCATTAAATTCATTTTAGTTATATTAATTCTATATGAATAAATGGATTATTTATTTAAACAAAAAAAGGAAAGAAAAAGAAAAGTCCAACCCAGATAATAATTAAAGATTCCCATGTTTTCATTCGGAAAAATAAAAAACTAAGACGAAAAAAAAGAGAATCGACCATTCGAGTATTCCTAATTACATAAAAAAATACTAGAAGTAGGGGCATATAATATAGATAGATATATGGTATATATCTGTGTATATTGAATTGTGAATACAGAGATAATAGAATCATTTCTGATTCAACCAAATAATGGTATCCAACATAGATGAAAGAAAATCAATAAAAAAGAAAGGAGCAAAGATTTTTCAATATAAGAAAGAATTTGTATTTAATGAATTCAAAAGTTCCCGCATCATTTTCATAATAGAAATGAACAAAATATTCTAATGAAATTCGAATCTCAAATAAAAAAGAGGGGGATATGGCGAAATTGGTAGACGCTACGGACTTAATTGGATTGAGTCTTGGTATGGAAACTTACCAAGTGAGAACTTTCAAATTCAGAGAAACCCTGGAATTCACAATGGGCAATCCTGAGCCAAATCCTGTTTTCCGAAAAGAAATAAAAGTTTAAAAAGTGATAATAAAAAAGGGATAGGTGCAGAGACTCAATGGAAGCTGTTCTAACAAATGGAAAAGATGTGAATCAAATCAATTCAAAGTTGAAGAAAAGATGGAATATTCATTGATCAAATCATTCACTCCATCATAATCTGATAGATCCTTTGAAGAACTGATCAATCAGACGAGAATAAAGATAGAGTCCTATTCTACATGTCAATACTGACAACAATGAAATTTATAGTAAGAGGAAAATCCGTCGACTTTAGAAATCGTGAGGGTTCAAGTCCCTCTATCCCCAACCAAAGGGCCTCTTTAACTTTCAAATTCTTTTTCCTATATCCTCTCTGTCTTTAAGTCGTTATTTATGTGTTTTATTCCATTTATTCTTTCACAAAGAAATTGGAATTTTTCTTTTTCTTATCATAATTAGGAGTCACAAGTTTTGGAATATATAGAGCATCTTTGAAATATGTAATTATTTGTGTGAAACACGTATAATTTTTTTTATGATAATAAAAAAAATGAATATCTTATTTTTGAGCAAGGAATCCTCATATGCATGATTAACGATACAAAATAATTACTATTACTGAAACTTACTTATAATAATGAAACTTACTTATAATTTTTAATTTTTTGTCTTTTTTTACTTAGTTTACTTAGATTCATTGACATATACTCTAGTAATCTTTTAAAATAAAAGATGAGGCTTATGCGTCAAGAATGGTCGGGATAGCTCAGCTGGTAGAGCAGAGGACTGAAAATCCTCGTGTCACCAGTTCAAATCTGGTTCCTGGCACATGATTCATTTGTATGAGTATCTATTCCCCATACTCATTTAAATGAATATGGGGAATAGATACATATACAATTGTACTCTAGATTATGATACATATTTTCTTTTATATATTTAAGTATCTGTAGATATACTTTTAATAGATGATTAAAAGAAGAGATGCTTTTTTTATTAGGGATATTCGTTGTATATATATAAGAAATTCTTTTATTTTGTTTCCCTTTTTCTGCGCTCTAAAAGTTAATATTTCCATAATATTCGAATGGTTTAATTAGTTGGTTCAAAGACCTCCTAAAAGTCTAGTCTAAGAGAGTTCAGGGGTGGAATTGGAATAGTCAAAATTAATCTTATAGATGGATTACACAAATAGAATTTAGCCCATTTCTTTGTTTTTTTATATTTCCATATTATTCATCTCCTTTGATGTTACTTTTTCTTTTTCGTGGCCATATAATTGATGTTGATGTGTACGTTATATAGTTCATGATAACGAATTTTTGCAGTTCATCCTATTTATGGGCTTGGCTGATACGAAATAATAAGTATTGTTCATATTTTAGAATCTCAAAGAACCCCTATTTTGAAATACCTACATTATTATCTTATTTATGAATTTGGTGATTTATGACATACATAAAAATAGATGAATTAGACTTCCATTATTCTGTCTGATTTAACTTCAATAACTTTGTCTGATCTATAAGAGAATATACAGCTATTCCTTGAATATCAAGGGTTGCAGAAGTGTGGATTAGTTTATTATTTTTATCATTTAGTGAGCATCTTGGATTTCATAAAAATTTGGGGCGATATAATCTTTACGCAAAGGCCATCCTATCCAACTTTCAGGCATTAAAATACGTCTCAGACGCGGATGATTATCATAAGAAATTCCCAACATATCATAAGA